AAGAAAAAACTTAGTAATTATAATTATATAAAATTAACTACTAACCAACCTATTGCTTCATATTGTCGATATCCTAACTAAGAAACAGTCACTATATGAATAAATACCTCTATTATAAATGAATAGATGTATCATATAGTTGTAGCAACTGCTTTTTATCTAAAAAAGAAATGAGATTCTAGGTTGTGAAGCAAAACTAAAGGGATGTGGATAAAGGGAGGGATGATAGAAAGAAGGAACAGGAATTAAGTAAGATATAGGATTCCAATATGTATGGTCTATGAATTGTATCAGAAAAAGCAATGTGATAAAGCATTAATATAATAATAATAAAAATAATAAACAATAAAGAGCCGCCCAGATTAATAAAACTGAGAAAATTAATTAGGAAAGAAAATTTTTTGAAGCTCCATTGTGGAATTCAGACCTAATCATTCAAGGAGAAGCAGTGGGAACGAGGGAACCTATGATTCGATAGGATTTTATTGAAAAGAATTCTAATACTTCATTGGGTGGGATGGCGGAGCAAACCAAAAAAATTGTCTTATTTGATAAGGTTCTAAATTAACAAATAAGACAAAAAAGAGTAAATATTCGCCCGCGAAATTATTATTGAATTAAAATACTTTTATTCAATATTCAATAAGAGTAAAAAAAACCTAACTTTTTATATTATCTATTAATGTGTATCTATCCCTAATATTTTTGAATATTATGGTGGAATGAAATTAGATAAATTTGCACGCTTTCTCATTTTATTCGCGAGGAGCTGGATGAGAAGAAACTCTCATGTCCAGTTTTGCAGTAGAGATGGAACTACGAAAGAACCGTCGACTATAACCCGAAAAGAACCAGATTTCGCAAACAACATCGAGGAAGAATGAAAGGAAAATCCTGCCGAGGCAATCGTATTTGTTTTGGTAGATATGCTCTTCAAGCACTTGAACCTGCTTGGATCACGGCGAGACAGATAGAAGCGGGACGAAGAGCAATAACACGATATGCACGTCGTGGTGGAAAAATATGGGTACGTATATTTCCCGACAAACCGGTTACACTAAGACCCACGGAAACACGTATGGGCTCAGGAAAGGGGTCCCCCGAATATTGGGTAGCCGTTGTTAAACCAGGTCGTATACTTTATGAAATGGGGGGAATATCCGAAACTGTAGCTAGAGCAGCTATCTCCATAGCTGCCAGTAAAATGCCAATACGAAGTCAATTTATTCGATTAGAAATATAGAACCCCTTAAAACTAAAACGGGTATTGAAGATAAAAAAAGCCCTGTTTTTCTTTCTGAAAAGACAATATTTCTTTCATCCTTTTGCATTGAAATAAAAAATTGAAATCAAAATAATATGATTCAACCTCAGACCCTTTTAAATGTAGCAGATAATAGTGGAGCTCGAAAATTGATGTGTATTCGAGTCATAGGAGCTGCTGGTAATCAGCGATATGCTCATATTGGTGATGTTATTGTTGCTGTAATCAAAGACGCATTGCCGCAAATGCCCCTAGAAAGATCTGAAGTAATTAGAGCTGTAATTGTACGTACATGTAAAGAGTTCAAATGTGAAGACGGTATAATAATCCGCTATGATGACAATGCAGCAGTTATAATTGATCAAAAAGGAAATCCAAAAGGAACTCGAGTTTTTGGTGCGATTGCCGAGGAATTGAGAGAATTGAATTTTACCAAAATAGTTTCATTAGCTCCTGAAGTATTATAAATACTAATTAGGTAAAATTTAGATCAAAGAATAAATTTAGTAGATTGCTTTTTACGTATATGTTTGAAAATCAAAAATGAAAAAAAAAAAAGAAAACATGTTGATTATAGAAAAATTTGGAGGAACCTAGAATTAGAGTCTTATGGGTAAAGACACTATTGCTGATTTACTAACTTCTATAAGAAACGCGGACATGGATAAAAAAGGAACAGTTCGAGTAATATCTACAAATATTACCGAAAACATTGTTAAAATACTTCTACGAGAGGGTTTTATTGAAAGTGTTCGGAAACATCAGGAACGTAACAGATATTTCTTGGTTTCAACTTTGCGACATCAAAAGAGAAAGACTCGAAAAGGAATATATAGAACAAGAACCTTTTTAAAGCGTATAAGCCGACCCGGCTTACGAATTTATACGAACTATCAAGGAATTCCTAAAGTTTTGGGTGGTATGGGAATTGCTATTCTTTCTACTTCTCGAGGGATAATGACAGATCGAGAAGCTCGACTAAACAGAATTGGAGGAGAAGTCTTATGTTATATATGGTAATCGACGCGCCTATAGTGCCTGAATTCTATCTCGACCTTCCTATGAATATGAATTCTATTTCGCCCTTCCTATTTTGAAAAAATAAATGACAGAAAAAAAAAATAGGAAAGAAAAAAAAAACCCGAGAGAAGCAAAAGTCACTTTCGAAGGTTTAGTTACGGAAGCCCTACCCAACGGAATGTTCCGCGTTCGGCTAGAGAATGATACTATAATCCTGGGCTATATTTCAGGAAAGATCCGTTCTAGTTCTATACGAATACTGATGGGGGATAGGGTCAAAATTGAAGTAAGTCGTTATGATTCAAGCAAGGGACGTATAATTTATAGACTTCCCCATAAAGATTCGAAGCGTATCGAAGATTCAAAGGATAGCGAAGATTTGAAGGATACCACAGATTCAAAGGATTAGGTTTTTTTCTAGGGTAATAAATTGAAGTTCCAAAATTCAAGCGAAGAGACTTATTTTTTCAAAAAGATTAGATTCATAGTTTAAGAAAGGATACGGAAATATGAAAATAAGAGCTTCTGTTCGTAAAATTTGTACAAAATGTCGACTGATTCGTAGGCGTGGACGAATTAGAGTCATTTGCTCTAATCCGAAGCATAAACAAAGACAGGGGTAATCTTTCGAAAAAGCACTTTACTTTCTAAAAATGAAAAAAAAAGTACCCGCGGAAATGTTCAAATTCCAAATAAAAAAAAATTAAATAATTAAAATTAAAGTAAAGGGTATATTTTACCCTGAAACGGATATCTTTGTATCTTTTTTTCTTTTTGTTATTTCTAACTCATATTTATGAGATAATAAAATATGGCAAAAGCTATACCAAAAATTGGTTCACGTAAGAAAGTGCGTATTGGTTTACGTAGGAATGCACGTTTTAGTTTACGGAAGAGTGCACGTAGAATAACAAAAGGGGTTATTCATGTTCAAGCTAGTTTCAACAATACCATTATAACTGTTACAGACCCGCAAGGTCGGGTGGTTTTCTGGTCCTCTGCGGGTACTTGTGGATTCAAAAGTTCAAGAAAAGCATCACCCTATGCTGGTCAAAGAACAGCAGTAGATGCTATTCGTACAGTAGGTTTGCAACGAGCAGAAGTTATGGTAAAGGGCGCTGGTAGTGGAAGAGATGCCGCATTACGAGCCATTGCTAAAAGCGGTGTGCGATTAAGTTGTATACGGGATGTAACACCTATGCCACATAATGGATGTCGACCGCCTAAAAAAAGACGTCTGTAAAAGAATTAATCTGCTTTCAAGAGAAATAAACGATTCAATGATCAAATAATAATACTAGTCTATTATGATTCGAGAGGAGGTAGCAGGATCCACTCAAACACTACAGTGGAAATGTGTTGAATCAAGAGTAGATAGTAAGCGTCTTTATTATGGTCGTTTCATTCTGTCCCCGCTTAGGAAAGGGCAAGCGGACACCGTTGGTATTGCCTTGCGAAGAGCTTTACTTGGAGAAATAGAAGGAACATGTATCACACGCGCTAAATTTAGTAGCGTGCCGCACGAATATTCTACAATAGCAGGTATTGAAGAATCCGTACAAGAAATTTTACTAAATTTGAAAGAAATTGTATTGAGAAGTAATCTCTATGGAGTTAGAAACGCATCAATTTGCGTCAAAGGTCCTAGATACATAACTGCTCAAGATATAATCTTGCCACCTTCCATAGAAATCGTTGATACGTCACAACCTATAGCTAACTTAACAGAGCCCATTGATTTTTGTATTGAGTTACAGATAAAGAGAGATCATGGATATCAGACAGAACTCAGAAAGAACTATCAAGATGGAAGTTATCCTATAGATGCTGTATACATGCCTGTTCGAAATGTGAATTATAGTATTTTTTCTTGTGGGAATGGAAATGAAAAACACGAGATACTTTTTCTAGAAATATGGACTAATGGAAGTTTAACCCCTAAGGAAGCGCTTTATGAGGCCTCTCGTAATTTGATTGATTTATTTCTTCCTTTTCTACACGCGGAGGAAGAGGGCACTAGTTTCGAAGAAAATAAAAACAGGTTTACTCCACCCCTTTTTACTTTTCAAAAAAGATTAACTAATCTAAATCTAAAGAAAAACAAAAAAGGAATTCCATTGAATTGTATTTTTATTGATCAATTAGAATTGCCTTCTAGAACGTATAATTGTCTCAAAAGGGCCAATATACATACACTATTGGACCTTTTGAGTAAGACTGAAGAAGATCTTACGAGAATTGAAAGTTTTCGTATGGAAGATAGAAAACAGATCTGGGGCACTCTAGAGAAGTATCTCCCAATTGATTTACTTAAGAATAAGCTCTCGTTTTAAATCCATAGAATAAGCTCTCGTTTTAAATCCATAGAATAAGCTCTCGTTTTAAATCCATTGCAATTTTATATTATTCTTCTTTTTCGAGTTAGAATAAAAAGAAAAAAAGAAAACAATTTTGCATCTTTGGCACAATCTATATTTTCGCGAAATGGATCATAATAAAATGGATTTTAGGTATCTAGGGAAGATTCACTGTGGAAGTAACTATTTCCTAGATACCTATGCATGGTACTTCACGGTTGAATGAATCAAAAAATACCTAAAAAAGGCCTAAAGTTAAAGATTTATCAATGGGTAATGTAGCTCCAATACCTAACCAAAGAGCTACTGCAGTACCGATTAAAAAAACAGTCGTAGCTACTGGTCGGCGAAAGGGGTTTTGGAATTTATTGACATTCTCGAGAAAGGGTACTGTCAATAAGCCCGTTGGCACAGAAACCATTAAGAGAACGCCCAATAACTTATTGGGTACCGTACGTAGTATTTGAAACACGGGAAAGAAGTACCACTCAGGTAATATTTCCAAAGGAGTTGCAAACGGATCCGCCGGTTCACCAATCATTGATGGCTCGAGAACCGCTAAACCTACATTACATGCAATAGTACCTAAAATTACTACTGGAAAAATATATAAAAGATCGTTGGGCCATGCGGGTTCCCCATAATAATTATGTCCCATCCCTTTAGCTAATTTAGCTCTTAATACAGGATCATTTAAGTCTGGTTTCTTTGTTATTGGGATAGGTGAACTTTTTAGGATCCATCCCCCAAAGGAACCGGACATGAGAATTTATCATCATCCGGCTCGAGCAAGAATGAAAGAAATAAGACCGCGGAAGATCCATAATAGAATTATGTTATATAATGACTCAATGACTCTAGGCAAGAAAAGCTTTATCAGATTTTCTTTTCCTAAGTTGGACCTACAACTACTCATTGAAAAGAATCCTATTCTTATGGGTAAATGCTCAATATCCAAGTGGGCTTACAAATTTGATCATGATCAATTGCTTTCTGGATTGTCTTCATTGTCTCTTGATTAGTTGGTGTTTATCCCCTCAATATTGCATCTTACCTCCAAACAAAATATTTACTTGTTACTAATAAAAAAATAAAAAAGTTTAGCCTACATTCTTCCTTAGATCCCTTTTTTTACTCCAATAGTATTGCGGATCACAATCGATGCAAAGAAAATGAATGCATTTCCATACTATAATAGAAATGGGTAAGTGTAATATTGGATCATATCACATGACTTATTCCATTTTTACTCTATGGGATCTTACGGAGCCTGTTCATGGATGACATGATTGGGGTATGATCATAGAAAATATTCTCCTCAAGTGAACCAGCCTATCCTTCCTAGGTAGGAGACTTACGTGTTGATTGGATGCGGAGACACCTTTGGTTGTGAATTCTAATGTGGCAGATCCAATTCTTTATCTGCATGGCCAAATCAATAATTCAAGTCACACACTCCCATAATCCGCCTTTTTTTTATTTCGTAAAATTAACTTCAACTATGTTGTATTGTATCAAAATACTTCGGAGTTGAAAAGAAGTATCCAAATGACATGTGTTATTTTACAATAACCCATGTTTGTAGCAATGAAATATCACAACCTATCCTATATGATATATGAGAATTCTAATTCTTTATGATACGCCTTCCCTATAAAGGACCCGAAATACCTTGCTTACGTATCATTGGAAAGTGCATTAACATAAATACGGCAGTAAGCAGAGGCAGTACAAAGGTATGTAAACTATAAAAACGAGTCAAAGTGGATTGACCTACACTAGCACTTCCACGTAATAACTCGACTAAAGGCGATCCTATTACCGGAATGGCGTCAGGTACACCTGTCACAATTTTGACTGCCCAATAACCAATTTGATCCCAAGGCAAAGAATAACCAGTTACACCAAATGATGCAGTCAAAACAGCCAAAACCACACCTGTGACCCAAGTTAATTCACGGGGTTTTTTAAATCCACCTGTGAGATAAACACGAAATACATGCAGGATCATCATTAGAACCATCATACTTGCTGACCATCGATGAACTGATCGGATTAACCAACCAAAGTTGGCCTCAGTCATTATGTATTGAACCGAAGAAAAAGCCTCTGTAACGGTTGGGCGGTAGTAAAAAGTCATAGCAAAACCAGTAGCTACTTGTACTAGAAAACAAGTAAGTGTAATTCCCCCTAAACAATAAAATATGTTGACATGGGGAGGAACATATTTACTAGTTATATCATCCGCAATTGCCTGAATCTCAAGCCGTTCCTCAAACCAATCATATACTTTATTGAGATAGGTAACTAACCCAAGTCCCCCTCTAAGAGCCGTATATGAAAATTTCATCTCATACGGCTCAAGCAGAAACACACAAATTTTCAACGAATATTAGAAAAAAGTTTCAAAACTTCATCAGCCACTGGATTGGGTCGATTTGCCTTGAAGATATGAAATAAGAAAAATTCAGAATATATTCCTTGTGATGATAATGCCAAAAAATCTCAAGTTGGCTCATCTGTCTTTCTTCCTTTCCCTTATGCCGGTTATTAGAGGCCTCTTGACTTTTCTCTTCCCTATTTTTTTTGTGTAATCGTAATATAGAAATTATCTTGTTGCGATCCTATGAATCAGTTCAATTAAAACCTTAGATTCATACTAGAGCCACGATGATTGAGTCTCAAGCTAAACAAAAGGTAAGGGTTCTTCGAATAAGAACCACTTGATAATCATTTAGTGAATCAGTGTAATGATTCGACAAAATCGAGAGAAAAAAAGTGGTTTTTTGGGCAAACTTAATTGGAAGGAAGAAATCTTTTTTTTTGATTTAAGAACTACTTGAATTTTTCAGTCTGGTTGCGAGGTCTTAATAGTGAGTATGAATCATAGTTCCATTTTTTTTTATCCGCTCTATCCATTTCGTGTTCCAGATACTAGAATAAATAATATCTGACGAATTTAGAATCATCTTGATAGAGATAACAGGCCCTTTCTATGTATTATCAATAGGATCAATTCTAACAAGTCACACACTCATATTCCAGAGATACCGAAACAAAAAAATTCCGCGGTCGAACTACCATAATGTCTAGAAATTTATAGCTTAAACTAGAAAGGCTTTTTTGGATGGAAAAACTATGACTTCCTGGTTTTAGTTAGTAAAAACCTAATTGGTTAAAATTCCGTCCAGTAAAACAGAAGAATTATAAATTTCTAAAATGATAGATAGGAATATAGCGAATAAAGCCATTGCGACCCCCATAAAAGGAGTAGTCCCCCAACCCGGAGCTACTTTCCCATATTCTGAATTCAAGGGTTTCAATAAACTACCTGCACCAGTTCGTTTTGGCCTAGGTTTAGAACTATCTTCAACGGTTTGTGTAGCCATAAATTCTATTTCATCATTGGTGTTGACTTTGTATACTATTCCGTTGTAGTTGTAAATACACGATCTTTTCGTAGATCCATTGTAATCTTGAAATTCTATAAAAATGGAAACAGCAACTTTAGTCGCCATCTCCATATCTGGTTTACTTGTAAGCTTTACTGGGTATGCCTTATATACCGCGTTTGGGCAACCCTCTCAACAATTAAGAGATCCATTCGAAGAACACGGGGACTAATTGAAGTAAGAAGTCGACCCAGATGGGTCGACTTCTTACTTCAATTAAATTATTTGATTCTTTTAGTTGGAGTTGGTGGAACCTTAGGTGGTTCTCGAAAGAAGATAGCGAAAAAAATTATCCCTAAAGTAGAAACTAAAAGGAACGTATAAACCAATGCTTCCATAGATTCGATCGTGGTTTATTTACAATTATAACTTCCACACCTATTCATTTGTCATTTGGGATAATTTCCCATATAAAGAAAGAAAAAGAGTCAAAGAAAGGATGGGAGCTGTTTCCCATGTCAAATCAAAAAAGAGAGGTCAAAGATATCATAACAATGTGTATCAGATTGCCTGTTTCCTTGTAGTTGGATCTCCCACTTTTTGGAATGTTCCAAATTCCACTTGAGCATCCAAATCTGGATCAATACCAGCAAAAACATCTCGGAACAAGGTTCTAGCGCCATGCCAAATGTGTCCGAAAAAGAAGAGCAAAGCAAAGGTAGCATGACCAAAAGTGAACCAACCCCTTGGACTGCTGCGAAAAACACCATCTGATTTCAAAGTAGCCCGATCTAATTCAAAAATTTCCCCTAACTGAGAACGCCTCGCATATTTTTTTACAGTAGCAGGATCAGAATAACTTACTCCATTAAGTTCGCCACCATAGAACTCCACCGTTACACCTACTTGTTCAACACTATATTTTGATTCCGCTCTTCTAAAAGGAACGTCCGCTCTCACAATTCCCTCTTCATCTACCAAAACAACAGGAAATGTTTCAAAAAAAGTAGGCATACGACGTACAAAAAGCTCACGTCCTTCTTTATCTCTAAAGACAGGATGTCCTAACCATCCAACGGCTATTCCATCCCCACTGTCCATTGAGCCTGCTCTGAATAATCCCCCTTTTGCCGGATTATTACCAATATAATCATAAAAGGCTAATTTTTCGGGAATTTTAGACCAAGCTTCTGATAAACTAAGATTTTCGGCTAAACCATTGCTAACTCTTCGATATATTTCTTGCTGAAAGTATCCCTGATCCCACTGATAACGAGTAGGACCAAATAATTCAATAGGGGTCGTTGCTGACCCATACCACATAGTTCCAGCAACTACGAAAGCTGCAAAAAAAACAGCAGCGATACTACTGGAAAGTACAGTTTCAATATTGCCCATACGTAATCCTTTGTATAGACGTTGAGGCGGACGGACACTAAGATGGAATAAGCCCGCTAATATACCCAATGTACCCGCAGCAATATGATGAGAAGCTATCCCCCCCGGAACAAAAGGATCAAAACCTTCTGCACCCCATGCTGGATTTACAGCTTGTACTTTTCCAGTTAGTCCATAAGGATCGGATACCCATATCCCAGGACCATACAAACCCGTTACATGAAATGCGCCAAAGCCAAAGCAAGCCACCCCTGCAAGAAATAAATGAATTCCAAAGATCTTGGGCAAATCCAAAGAGGGTTTTCCCGTCCGATCATCAGAAAATATTGCTAGGTCCCAATATACCCAATGCCAGATCGCTGCCAAGAAACACAACCCAGAAAACACAATATGCGCACCTGCCACACCTTCATAACTCCAAATACCCGGATTTGTTACAGTTCCTCCGGAAATACTCCAACCACCCCATGAATCCGTTATTCCTAAACGAGTCATGAAGGGAATGACGAACATACCTTGTCTCCACATTGGATCCAGAACAGGATCAGAGGGATCAAAAACTGCTAATTCGTATAAAGCCATCGAGCCAGCCCAACCAGAAACTAGAGCTGTGTGCATTATATGCACAGCAAGTAATCGACCCGGATCATTCAATACGACGGTATGAACACGATACCAAGGCAAACCCATGGAAATACCCCTTTAGCAAAGAAAAATAGACACGATGTCGCTTTATTTTATCGCATTGGAAAAGACTATTCATATCCTATGTACCTAACCCTTCTAGGGATTCTGTGTCAGAAAGCGTGAATATTTATTTCATTCCATTAAAAATAAGAAGCCCATTCTGTTCATAAGAAGAAAGAGAAGCAGATCTATTCTATACTCGATAAGTGCCAATATGCAATGGGTAACTTGCCCTATTTTGAAAAAACGAAGAATAGATCTCTACCTCTCTTTGTTTATCATTCGAATCGCCGATTCCTTTTATTTTTTTATTTAATCTGTCTTACTTTCTTTATCTGTATAATCTTTCAATCTATGTATTATTTCAATCTGCCTATTAATAGAATCTATAGTATTCATATAGAATAAGAATAAAAATGAAGACACTAAACTGCCTATTCTTTCTCTTCCATTCTTACGTTTCCATATTAAAGTGTAGTTTTCTTACTTAAATTTAATAATATTAATCTAATATGCCCATTGGTGTTCCAAAAGTACCTTACCGGATTCCCGGAGATGAAGAAGCGACTTGGGTTGACTTATACAATGTTATGTATCGAGAAAGGACACTTTTTTTAGGTCAAGAGATTCGTTGCGAGATCACGAATCATATTACGGGTCTCATGGTATATCTCAGTATAGAAGATGGAATTAGTGATATTTTTTTGTTTATAAACTCCCCAGGCGGGTGGCTAATGTCAGGAATGTCTATTTTTGATACTATGCAAACGGTGACACCAGATATATATACAATATGCCTCGGAATAGCTGCGTCCATGGCGTCCTTAATTCTGGTTGGAGGAGAACCCACCAAGCGTATAGCATTCCCTCATGCGAGGATTATGCTTCACCAACCTGCTAGTGGTTATTATCGGGCAAGGGCACCAGAATTTTTACTAGAAGTAGAAGAGTTACACAGAGTTCGCGAAATGATCACAAAAGTTTATGCACTAAGAACAGGCAAACCTTTTTGGGTTGTATCCGAAGACATGGAAAGGGATGTTTTTATGTCAGCAGACGAAGCCAAAGCTTATGGGCTTGTCGATATTGTAGGAGATGAAATGATTGACGACCACTGCGATACTGATCCAGTGTGGTTTCCAGAAATGTTTAAGGAGTGGTAGTGTACGGATTTCTTGTAAAGTTATTTCAGACCCAAATTAGGGTTTTCTTCTATTTAATAGAAAATAGAAATAGAAAGACTTCATGATGATCAATCATCAGGTTAAGATGGATCTAAACCAATCTATTTTTTCTATACACATACAACATGCCGACAGTTAAACAACTTATTAGAAACGCAAGACAGCCAATACGAAATGTTAGAAAAACAGCCGCGCTTAAAGGATGCCCTCAGCGTCGAGGAACATGTGCTAGGGTGTATGTGCGACTCGTTCAGATCATGACTTCAAACAAATAAAAAAAAAATGGGAAGTCTCCATGATTACTACCAATGAATAGGATATAGCTTTTCCATCCTGGATTTCTATGGTATATGGAATTTATGGTTTCCTTTGGTGCAAATCCAATTATATAAATTGGAAATAAGAAGCAATTCCCCCATTGGTAGCAAATTGTTATCCATTAAGCGGAGGAAATAGTAATAAAAAGAAAAAGGCTTATGCTCCTTTATCTTAAAAGAACGGACTAACAGGGTCAGCAACTTAGCCAACTTTCTTAATTAAATACCGTCACTGTATGGATAACTCTTATTGTGAAAAGAGCTATTTACTCTATAATGGATAGGTAGAGCCAAAGAATGTGAACTATACAAGTTCACAATACCTTTTGATGAAAGAAAGAGCTCCGGTGTATAGAGAGGGCCTTACCGTTTAAAAGGGAACCATAGAAACGATGGAACCCACTATTTTTTTTAGTATCGTTAGAATTAATTTGTTATTTCAGATAGAAATAAATGAACAGAGTGGAATATAAAATAGTGGTTGGGAAGGTTACTATAGCAAAAGCCATTGGAATTCATATTTTATATATCGGAATAATTAGTTTTGTTATTAATGGAAAAAAAGATGGCTATAAAGAAGAGAAATAATTAGTTATTCATTAAGGTTAATTTGATTCAATGACCAGAGTTCCGCGAGGATATATAGCCCGGAGACGACGAACAAAAATGCGTTCATTTGCCTCAAACTTTAGAGGGGCTCATTTAAGACTTAATCGAATGATTACCCAACAGGTAAAAAGAGCTTTTGTTTCCTCTCATCGAGATAGAGGTAGGCAAAAGAGGGATTTTCGTCGTTTGTGGATCACTCGGATAAACGCAGCAACGCGGATATATAAAGTATTCAATAGTTATAGTAAATTAATACACAACCTGTACAAGAAGAAATTGATTCTTAATCGTAAAATGCTTGCACAAGTAGCTGTATCAAATCCAAATAATCTTTACACGATTTCAAATAAAATAAAGATAATTAATTAAAGGGATAAATTAAAGTAATATACTGGAATAATAAAAATGGAATTCCCGGAGTTCCCTCTCCGGGAAGGTACAATAAATTAAGATTAAGTGGTAGGAATCAACGAACTGAATTACTTTCTTTATAATATATATAGGTCTAGCCTTTTCGAATAAAACATCAACAACCGGAACTTAAGTTCCGATTGTTGTTTCTTAAATTTTGGTTGTAGTTTCTTAAATTTCGATTGGAATTGTACTTTTCCGTTAATTGAGGAATATGTCTATTTTTTCTGGGTCTAGAACCCGTAATTATTGAAATTGACTGGGCTTGAAATTGCTTTTCGTTCTCATAGTTACGAAATGGTAAGAAAGATAAAATACGAGCCTGTTTTATAGCAAGAGTAATTAATCGTTGTTGTTTCAAGGTTAATCTATTTATTCGTCTAGATAATATTTTTCCTTGTTCACTAATAAATCTATTAATTAAACTCATGTTTCTATAATCAATTCGATCTCCCGGGCCAATCCGAGGACGCCTACGAAAAGGTTGTTTAGATTTACGAAAAGTTTGCTTGGATTTACGAAAGGTTTGCTTGGATTTATTAAAAGTTTGCTTGGATTTACGAAAAGGTTGCTTAGATTTAAGAAAAGGTTGTTTAGATGTATACATTATTTATTCCTTATTTAAAATTTAAAAATTGAAAAAAAAAATTCATTTCTTTATTTCGTGATGAGTCGTATGCTTGCGACAATAACGACAAAATTTTTTGAATTCTAATTGTCCGGGTGTATTGTGGCGATTCTTTTGAGTACTATATCTAGAAATCCCCGTCGATTCCTCATTGGCACCTTTTCGAACACAACTGATGCATTCCAAAATAACTCTGATTCTAACATCTTTCCCCTTGGCCATGAACCCCCTTTTCTTTTTGGATTGACTTAACTTAATTTTTCTACTTAGTTCTTTTATTCTTCTATTTTGAATCCGAAGAAGAAGAATAAAATCCATTAGAATAATTTTTTTTTTTTAATTATTAAATTAAGTAATAAAAAATAAAGAAATAATTAAAGAATACAATCCTTGTCAAATTAGGAAAGATTTTGCTTTTCAATCCTTTCATTTAATTAGCCAGCCCAGCTTTTTTCTATGCTCTGATTTCTGAGGCCTGGTTTAGCTTGGCTACCACTTAAAATTGAATTTCTTTTTTCAAAAATGGAATTTACCAAATTTATCATGACTCTGAGGTTCAACCCAATCCATCTTTTCTTTCTTTTTCCTTCCGATACTAACTAAATAAAAGGATTGAAAAGGGTCAAATTTTGTCATGTCACAAAGAATTCTATTCCTTGCATAGTAATAACTAGAATTAAAAAAAAGGGAATGACAAAGCATCTGGAAATAAACGATTAATTTCTATCAATAAACCTGCTAAAGCACCAAACCATAGAGTACTTAGCACAGGTGCTACAGAGAGATATGTTTTTATATCCCGCATTGAAAATCCTCCTTCCTTGTTGGAATACATATATGATCAGAAACTCTTGCCCAAGATTGATTGTTATGCTATATATAAAATGAACCATATAGACGAAATTTGCCTATCCCTAAAAAATAAAAAGATGATCCCTTCTTCCTATACATTACCAAGGAAAAGTAATCTTTCTTTTATAGGCGAAATTCTATTGAATTTTAGATGTATATAGTTCCTTAATTATATGAGACCAAAAAGAAGAAATGACAGGAGGGTTCTATATAGATAGAGAAATAAGAAGAAAATTACGATGTGGAAAAGAAGATAGGAATTGTGTACAATGGCATTGTACAATAATTTTGAAAAGGGATGTAGCGCAGCTTGGTAGCGCGTTTGTTTTGGGTACAAAATGTCACAGGTTCAAATCCTGTCATCCCTACCTAATTATTTCATTTCTTCTTTATGGGCAGTAGAAAAGAGGTCGATTAAAGTAAAGTGGGTATAACTTGAATTTGTGGAGACTATACGTACGTGAGATACGTTAGGAATAGCAAAATATTTTCTTTTTGAATGAATGAAAGCGCTCTTAGTTCAGTTCGGTAGAACGCGGGTCTCCAAAACCCGATGTCGTAGGTTCAAATCCTACAGAGCGTGATTCCATCTATCTTATGCCGAAACAGAGTAAAATAACTTAACAAAACAAAGTGGAATTGTAACTTGAATTTGACCTCCTCTCTGGTCTGGAGGAGGTCAATAAAAAAATAAAAATTACTCAATCAAAGATCCAACTGATCTCCACGCCTGTATTGCAAATATGCAGTCACGAATAATCCCGCTAAAGTAATAGGAATTAGGCCTAAGACGATTCCAAATAGAAAAACTTCAATCATTTCGATTTGTTCGAGGGGATAAAAAAATGGGTACGATCTATCGCTAAATAGTACTCTAAATT